GTCGACCCAGACATAGACGGTCGACCCAGGTGGATATACCCTATAAAATATAGGCCGTAGCGAGCGTAGTTCAGTGGTAAAACATCTCCTTGCCAAGGAGAAGATACGGGTTCGATTCCCGTCGTTCGCCAGCTTAATTTAGTAAGGTACTATGATAAAAAATTCAGTCTAGTTGACTACTTAACTACTTCGATTAATTTAATATTAAATTAATCGAAGTAGTTAAGTACTGTACCCCTTCCTATCTTATCCTTCCTTTGCACCCGACTCAACAAAAAAAAAAGAGTGCTTCGGGGACGAAAATCCAACTTTCCAAGAAAGTTCCCTAAAACCGGGATTTACCGAGACAAACAAGAGACAAACGGTTTTGAAAGGGGAATAGGCTATGCTTTTCTTTCATTTTTTTTTCTGCTCTGCCTGCTGAATAAAAAAAGGGTTGGATATAGCCCTCTACCATATCGATACAAATAGAATAGTCCATTTCTACGGACTGCAAAGTGCGGAGACGGGAATCGAACCCGTGACCTCAAGGTTATGAGCCTCGTGAGCTACCAAACTGCTCTACTCCGCTCTGTAGGGCCGAAAACAGGTGGACGAAAAAGGTTGAATACAAGTCTCTACCATGTCTAGACAAACAAATAGAATAGTCTTTTTATACAGAATGGAGCGGGTAGCGGGAATCGAACCCGCATCGTTAGCTTGGAAGGCTAGGGGTTATAGTCGACGTTGGTTGATTATTTTTAACGTCTCTAATTCAAAACCGAACATGAAATTTTGATTTCATTCGGCTCCTTTATGGATATTCTCACCGCTTAACATCTATGTCAGCTTTTCTGTCTGAATGGAACCAAAGCTCTCCGCTTTCTAGATGATCCCTATAGAGTAGGAGATAGAAATTTTCCTAAACTAAATCTATCTAATCTACTTACTTCGTTCCCTAATTTCATTCAAGAGATCCTGAGGAAAAGAATTGGGTTTCCGCCGAGCTGAAACAATATACTGATGGTTCTAGTAAACCAAAACCCTCGTTTTTTAGCTATTGGGCTTCCATTTCCTTTTTAAACAAAAGAAGATTTAGTTACGATTGGAAATAAACTTTTTTGTATCTTCATCCATAGATCCTTTACTCATATTTATTCAATCGGAATACTTAACCAATGCAAAATTATGCTTCGCGACTCCGTACTCATAATCGAATTTGTATTTTGGATGCAAATTCAATTAGTCTTTGGATACTAATCGCGAGAATGTCTATTCTTCCTCAATATGCTATTGAGAGGAAAAGGATTAAACCCTTTATAAGAACTAAAGTTTTCATCCGAATATGAATATAAAAAAACTTAAGGATGACTTAAGTATATCATTTCAAATTCAGTTATTAATAGAACGAATCACACTTTTACCACTAAACTATACCCGCTACATGTAGATTATGATACCAACGCTACCCTTTGTCAAGGGTAGCCATTCGAGAAGGAGCATAATTCCACCTTATCGAATCAAACGGAGAAAGTTCATAGGTGTGGGTGGTTGGCGGGGGCCTTTACTTTAGGATTTAGATAGCCCCTCTCGAGTCTGTAAAATACATCTCGTCTTACCATGCCAATAGCATATGAACCAAATGTATGCATTTCGATTAGGATCTATTCTACGGTTATGACTACAAGGATCAAGGACGTAAATGTTCCAGACTGTTGTAAGGAATAGTTTGATTATTCCTACAATATACACTAAGAGGTATAAGGGGCAGTACAGCCCCCATAAATTCTTTTCTTCCTTTTCTTTTTTGTTCAGAATTGAACAAAGAAATTGGGAAAGATGTGTTCTTCCTACACTTATCGTCCGAGCCATAGGGAAGGAGTGAGATGACTTTAAAAAATTCATCATAGACTTCCTCATGAAAATTTACATCAGAGGACTCTGATGAGGACTCCTCAAACTCTTCATAAAGAGGATCCGGAAAGTCTCTGGTTAGTGGATCCTCTCCTTTTACTAATTTTCTCTCTTCTTTTCCACTCTATTTTGGATTCTTGTTTTAAAGAATCAAAGAAGATGAATAGAATAGAACTAAGAACACATAAAAAAGAGCATAGAGGACCATTATCAAACGTTCCTCCTAAGAATCATATTGGGTATCTGTTCCCTTCCTTTTCACCCCAGGATCGAAAATCAGGAATCCTCCTCTCGAGCCGTATGAGGAGAAAACCCTGAACCCGGAGGAGTTAGGTATGTAGGATATGCTTTTTATTTTTTGTTGAGCAGGCAGTAGTATAATTTTTATACTCTACATTATAAATTCGACTGCCAACCTTTTTTTTAGAATCAAATTGTTGCTCCAACATAGTTTGTTCCAAATCTGCTAGAATCCTTGTAGAATAGTCAAGTACCCCATTTCCAAGGGGTACCTGTTGAAAATCGTTTCAACAAATCCGTTCAAAACTTTTTTATTTTTCTTAAAAAGTTTTGAACTCGAAAGTTTTTCCAAAAGATGCCTGCTAAAAATTGTTTCAATCTCTTACCAAAACAGATAAGAAGTATATCACTGCAAATTAATGCCTAACCATATGGGTATATGAGGAGGGCAAATTCCTTTATACCCCACCCAATTAGAATTAGAGGAAATAAAACATAAATGGAAAAAGTTCTCATCATAAGATCAGCCAATAAAAGAAAAAAGTCCCTAATTCTGCAGAACATTCTGAGCATGTGAAAAGTAAATAGCCTAAAGATAAAAAAAAACAAAGTCTATCATTTTTTTCACAGCAGTTCTTATTGCCCCTTTGGCCGTTTTGGCCCACTGTTGTATCCGATTCAACAATTGATACATATTTGTTCTCCTCTTAAACAAAAAAAAAATGGAACTTCCGGGCTTTGATTTGGTGAGTCGTACCAGATAGTGTTTACATACCTATGAACTTACCCTCTTCAAGTGTATCCGATATATATAAAAGAGAATCTCTACATATATCTCTATATATAAATATAATATGTACATTATTATATACATATAATATGTACATTATCCAGTAGACCCATAATGGTAAATGAAAGTGGCTAATTATTGAATAAAAAGCCCTTTTAACTCAGTGGTAGAGTAATGCCATGGTAAGGCATAAGTCATCGGTTCAAATCCGATAAAGGGCTTTTCACTTAGTGGTAGAATAATGCCTTGGTAAGACGGAAGTCATCGGTTCGAATCCGATAAAGTACTTTTCTACTAAATTCATTCATTTTTTTCTTTTTTTTGTGAAAATGTCTCCATTTTTTCTTTAATTTTATGACTTAGTTTAGTGCGAGATGCCCACATTTTTGATCTGAACACTAAACGAAGCACAGAGTTTTTAAAAAAGAAATGAAATTGGACTCTTTTTCCTGTTAGAGCAATCAAATCAATACCCGTACTGAACTAATCTAGACTCCTTTTTATTAATCTATTCTTATTCTATACCCTTTAAACTTAAACGAATTTCCTTAAAAATAAAAAGTGGGGGATGATCCGTGAATTAACCTAACCATCAACTAAAAAGAATCCTATGAAAGCATAACAGAAAAGTAGTAAAGATTCTTTTCTTTGATCTAGTTATACTCTTCGAGTATATTGACAATTCAAAAAAACTGCTCATACTATCATTATAGTATAATGACAAGTGGTTGTATATAGTGCTATCGTCTAGTGCTGCCCCCATCGTCTAGTGGTTCAGGACATCTCTCTTTCAAGGAGGCAGCGGGGATTCGACTTCCCCTGGGGGTAGGGAGTATTATAACAAGAGGTTAATCATAGATTATCAAAAAGCCTAGAATAAATTCTTCCTGGGTCGATGCCCGAGCGGTTAATGGGGACGGACTGTAAATTCGTTGACGATATGTCTACGCTGGTTCAAATCCAGCTCGGCCCAAAAATCTAGGGCTTCATGAATAAGAACTAAATCCATTATTTTTTATGGAATAAAAAATAATGTCTGATCCATAGAAATAAAGGATAAACAGAAAAGGTAAAATTTATTTCTAATCCATATCTCTCTGATTCGTTTTCTTATAAATAAAAGACAAAGAAAAGAGTTATGGAAAGAGGGATTCTCATTTTTTTTAGGGATAAAAAATCGCGGCATACTTATTATGCCACTCGCACTATACCCACATATCCTGTGTGGGTATGTAGTATATGATTCGTCTATTTCTTAGAGCACGACAGATGAATGGAATCTTCTTATGGTTCTATTTAAGAATAGGCATGCCATATACCCCGCAGGGATTGTAGTTCAATTGGTCAGAGCACCGCCCTGTCAAGGCGGAAGCTGCGGGTTCGAGCCCCGTCAGTCCCGAACTAGGGTTCAATGAATGGACAAATTCATCTTTCCTTTTTTCATGGAAATTTTTGATGAAAAAGGGGGGGACAAGAGGCAAGATCAAATATCCATGGGGCACCCTTACTTCACTTTTTTTATTTCGTATTTCTCAGTAAAAAGAGAGCTGTATAGGAAGTTTTTTTCACTACTTCCGGTTGATAAGGAAAGGCATACATATCATACGTGGATTAGTATAATTTAGGATATTACTCTATTTTTATGATGATACCGTCCTCATCTTAACTTCCTATTCGACTCTTATGGAATCGAGTACCGGTATTTTACCGGAATCCATACATAAAACGTATTCGTTTATTGTTGTTTATTGTTAGAGAATGCATTTCATCTAATTAGTTCTTTTTGGGGGGTTAAAACACATCCCTTCCATTTTCTAGTTCCAACTTTGTTTGTGTATGTTCAATGAATAATTGGAAAGAATCTACCTCATTCTCACTTCATTTGCCGAATCCTTTTTTTATGGATCCGCTCTCATCTTTAGACCCCCAAAAACAGATATTGATAGTAACCTAATAAAAAAACCAAGCAAACGCTCTTTTTTCTAAATTGAAATATGAGATCCTTTTTATTTAAGATCCTCTTTTCTCCATCTCATTTCGACTTCTACTGCTTATTTGGAGGTCTATGTGACCCATAGAAAGGTGGTCATATAATACATACATAATTGTATGTATAACTATAAGTATAAGAAAAAGGAAGGGAAATTTGATAAGATAAGAAAAATTTTTGGTTATACATATAGAAAAGCAAAAGTAGAAAAGAATGAAAAATGGAATAGATGGGGTTTCGAATCCAATCAAAAACCCATTTTTGTCTTAGTATGGATAAGGGATCTTCCTATGTTATATTATTCCACTATCAACCATGAATTGATTTGATAGATCCAATATTCATAATATTGAATTGATTCCGTATTATCAGAATGCAAATCCTCCCCTTGAATTTACGGAATACCCCTTTTTCCTCTCCATGGGATTACATCCCGAGTTATTGTGAAAAAAAAAAAAAGAGGTTATGGAAGTCAATATTCTCGCATTTATTGCTACTGCATTGTTCATTCTAGTTCCTACTGCCTTTTTACTTATTATTTATGTAAAAACAGCCAGCCAAAATGATTAATTGGAATTCCAATTAATCATTGAAGAAATGAAAAAGGGATTAAAGAAAATAAAAATCCAAATCTTAAATGAAAGGATCCGGTTGGAATCATAAAGTGTAGTAGAAAGAACTACATATAGTTCTTTCTACTACATCTTTCTATTATATTATCTTGAATCTACATAAAATCGATTAGTAGATTGAAATAGTGGTCTAATTCAACTTCTTTTTTCACCGCATCCACGTAATTTCAATCAAGTCAGAATCAAAAAAATCGAAGACAATTCTTCATTGAAAGAATCCATGGAGGGGGAGAAAAATAATACTAGAATAGACTATAGTAAAAGAAAAAAGTAAAAACCTACGAATCTTTCATGCTTAAAAATAGCGCGAGATCCTTCATAAAAAAAAAAAGAACATAAAAAATTTTCTATTCTAAGAATAAGAAACTATTCTAAGAATAAGAAAATAGTATAAACGGAAAATGTGCGATATGTTGTGAATAGCTTCGTGTAAGAAAGTCTAATTTTCTTATTCTTAGAACTTTCTTTTTACTCGTCACTTCTAGTAGAATCGAAATTCTGAATTACAATAATCGCCCTTTCTATTCTATTATACTGGAATAGAACATAGTAGAATAGAAGGACTCTTGCTTACTTTCTTAAAAGAGTTTCTTACAAGAGTGAAACAAAACTAAAGAAAAAGAGAAAAAATAAAGTTTGGCAAAATTTTTAATACAAAATGATCAATTAAAGAAAAGAGTTGATACTACAATTCGACTACTCAATCAACTGGTAGTATCCCTAGAGTCCACTCCTCCCCCATACTACTAGCGAAAGAGAAAATGTAAAGACCACCATTAAAGCAGCCCAAGCGAGACTTACTATATCCATGTAAATTATGTCTCCTATTTCTATGAAGGAATTCTTCTACTATTAATCAATAATCATAGTGGAATCAAGGGTACAGAGTCAAAAGTCCATTCTATTCCGCCCTAAGACTATGGATGAATCCGTTAAAGGAATTGACTCCTAACAAATTCTTATATGATTTCTGGTAGAATTGGAGAGCATTAAGTATAAATATGATACATAGCCCTTTCCCTAAAAAAAGGGGAGATGTCCTGAATAGAAGAGAAGACGCGGGAATAGAGAGATTTCTTCGTTCGTTTGTTACCTTTTTTATAATATAAGCAAAGGACGTAAAAATATACCATAAAATTAGGATAGATAAATATTTATTGGATACCTACCTTACCCACGTTTATTTTTGACCTAAACCCTACAGCCCCGCTTTCTATCTTTCTATGAAAGAGTAAGGAGGCCTTATCCCCAACCCCGAAATGGATTTTTGATCAGCCTATTCAATCTAATTCTCGGAAGTCCCTTCTTCAATCTTAGATTGAAAAAAGACTGCCCCTTAAGGACCTTTGGCTTTGGATACGAAGATTTCTGACATCTTAGTCTCGTAGTTTTAAATTCTCGAATCGAATCAATTTAAATTAATAAAAGAATAAGGAAACGCTACCTCATCCCTATTGGTAGCCCTTTGGGCCACTGCCGACAAAACAAACCATAGTTCTATCCTCAAACTATGGTATGGATTCTAAAAATCCAGTATCGCCAGGCCTAGTTACTCTCGTGCCCCAACTTATGGGGGGTACGAATTTGTCGAGTTTGATCAGTACTAAAATCCTAAAATCCTAAGTAATCCTAAGTATTTTATTGATCAGGCGGCACCCAGATTTGAACTGGGGGTAAAGGATTTGCAGTCCCCTGCCTTACCACTTGGCCATGCCGCCAAAAAATCCGATCTAAAATCGCGAAAAGAACAAGTATTCATCTACATTTTTTTACTAAAACCCTTTTTTTCTTTTATTTTTTTCTTTTATCTTGAATCTAATTCTACTTACTTTTTTCTAATCTTTTTCAAAAAAAAAAATGGATTTCTGCTTTTTTTGGATCCAGTTTCGCTTATTCTCCTTAATGGATTCTATCTTAAAACACATATTGCTAACACTAGAAAACTTCCCTTTTCTTTCTATTCTATTGAGATTTTCTTTCTATTCTATTGAGATGACAAAGGAGAAAAAGTGGATTTCCAGTCGCAGGCTGTAAAATTCAGAACAAATTAGAACCATTAACTATAATTTAGATTTTTTTTGAATTGCAGTAGTAAACGATCGGTATTCCCCCCCCCATTATTTTTAATGGCATAATAAAATAGAATAAATTTTTTCCTAATCTGTATATAGGGAAACTCGAGGTTCGAACAGCATTATTATCTATGGATCCCCCTTATGTACATATCCCTATGGGGAATCGTGCTTTAATTTTTCATTGCATTAAATATCTTGAATAAAAAAAGAGGGAATTTTCTCTGATATAGATTATGGCCTTCTTTTCTTGGCCCACCTAAGTGCAATTAAGATAAAAGAAAGGATATGTAGATAGGTGGATAACTAGATTGGCAAGTACTTAAAAAATAAAGTACTTACTTTATTCTTTATTTTAAGATCCTACAACGAAATCCTTTATTTTCCAGCAATTCTACTACTACGAATACGAAACAAAAAAGAACCTTCAAATTCATTTTGAAAATGAAACTAAGCATGCTATTCTAAATCGAACTAAAGTCAAACTTTCTAGTGCTTATAAATTATTATGGCTTTATCCCTTTCATAGAAAGGAGATAAAACGAGAAATCTTTGCTATCCAATCTTTTTAGAATATCATAAAGTTTAAGTGGCAGAATTTTTTTATAGGACTGTTTTATCAATTCATTTTTATTCCATTTCTACCCCTGCTAAATTCGAACTTTCGTCGAAATCGTCTCTATTCATATGTATGAAATACATATATGAAATACGTATGTGGAGTTCCCTAGAATTTCATGTGATTCAGTAAACAGAATATAGATTCCATGATTGCTAGATTGATCCGTAGGGATTGATGAAGACTGAGCTGATAATGGAATTTTTCTTCGATAAATAGGAAACTTAAGATTAAAATGCTCCGGAATAGAAATGAGGGAATGTCCACAATACCCGGATTTAGTCAGATCCAATTCGAGGGATTTTGTAGATTCATTAACCAAGGCTTGGCAGAAGAACTTGAGAAGTTTCCAACAATTAAAGATCCAGATCACGAAATTGCATTTCAATTATTTGCGAAAGGATATCAATTGCTAGAACCCTCGATAAAAGAAAGGGATGCTGTGTATGAATCACTCACCTATTCTTCCGAATTATATGTATCCGCGAGATTAATTTTTGGTTTCGATGTGCAAAAGCAAACCATTTCTATTGGAAACATTCCTATAATGAATTCCTTAGGAACCTTTATAATAAACGGAATATACCGAATTGTGATCAATCAAATATTGCTAAGTCCTGGTATTTACTACCGCTCGGAATTAGACCATAAGGGAATTTCTATATACACCGGGACTATAATATCAGATTGGGGAGGAAGGTCGGAATTAGCAATTGATAAAAAAGAAAGGATATGGGCTCGTGTAAGTAGAAAACAAAAGATATCTATTTTAGTTCTATCATCAGCTATGGGTTCAAATCTAAGAGAAATTTTAGATAATGTTTCCCACCCCGAAATTTTCTTGTCTTTTCCGAATGCTAAGGAGAAAAAGAGGATTGAGTCAAAAGAAAAAGCGATTTTGGAGTTTTATCAACAATTTGCTTGTGTAGGAGGGGACCTGGTATTTTCGGAGTCCTTATGCGAGGAATTACAAAAGAAATTTTTTCAACAAAAATGTGAATTAGGAAGAGTTGGTCGACGAAATATGAATCGGAGACTGAGTCTTGATATCCCTCAGAACAATACATTCCTGTTACCACGAGATGTGTTGGCCGCTACGGATCATTTGATTGGAATGAAATTTGGAACGGGTATACTTGACGATGACGATATGAATCACTTGAAAAATAAACGTATTCGTTCGGTTGCGGATCTGTTACAAGATCAATTCGGACTGGCTCTTGGCCGTTTACAACATGCGGTTCAAAAAACTATCCGTAGAGTATTCATACGTCAATCGAAACCGACTCCACAAACTTTGGTAACTCCAACTTCAACTTCAATTTTATTAATAACTACTTATGAGACCTTTTTTGGCACATACCCCTTATCTCAAGTTTTTGATCAAACCAATCCATTGACACAAACGGTTCATGGGCGAAAAGTGAGTTGTTTGGGTCCTGGAGGATTGACGGGTAGAACTGCAAGTTTTCGGAGCCGAGATATTCATCCGAGTCACTATGGGCGTATTTGTCCAATTGACACGTCCGAAGGAATCAATGTTGGACTTACCGGATCGTTAGCTATTCATGCGAGAATTGATCACTGGTGGGGATCTATAGAGAGTCCGTTTTATGAAATATCTGAGAAAGCAAAAGAAAAAAAAGAGAGACAGGTAGTTTATTTATCACCAAATCGAGATGAATATTATATGATAGCAGCAGGAAATTCTTTGTCCTTGAATCAAGGTATTCAAGAAGAACAGGTTGTTCCAGCTAGATACCGTCAAGAATTCCTGACTATTGCATGGGAACAGATTCATGTTAGAAGTATTTTTCCTTTCCAATATTTTTCTATTGGAGGTTCTCTCATTCCTTTTATTGAGCATAATGATGCGAATCGGGCTTTAATGAGTTCTAATATGCAGCGCCAAGCAGTTCCACTTTCTCGGTCCGAGAAGTGCATTGTTGGAACTGGATTGGAACGCCAAACTGCTCTAGATTCGAGGGTTTCCGTTATAGCCGAACGCGAGGGAAAGATCATTTCTAGTGATAGTCACAAGATCCTTTTATCAAGTAGGGGGAAGACTATAAGTATTCCTTTAGTTGCCCATCGGCGCTCTAACAAAAATACTTGTATGCACCAAAAACCTCGGGTTCCGCGGGGTAAATCTATTAAAAAAGGGCAAATTTTAGCGGAGGGAGCAGCTACAGTTGGGGGGGAACTTGCTTTAGGAAAAAACGTTTTAGTAGCTTATATGCCCTGGGAGGGTTACAATTTTGAAGACGCAGTACTAATTAGCGAACGTTTAGTATATGAGGATATTTATACTTCTTTTCACATCCGAAAATATGAAATTCAGACGGATACGACAAGCCAAGGCTCCGCTGAAAAAATCACTAAGGAAATACCACATCTAGAAGAACATTTACTCCGCAATTTGGACAGAAATGGAGTTGTGAGGTTGGGATCCTGGGTAGAAACAGGCGATATTTTAGTAGGTAAATTAACACCTCTGATAGCGAGCGAATCGTCGTATATCGCGGAAGCTGGATTATTACGGGCTATTTTTGGTCTTGAGGTATCCACTTCAAAAGAAACTTCTCTCAAACTACCTATAGGTGGAAGAGGGCGCGTTATTGATGTTAAATGGATCCAGAGGGACCCCCTTGACATAATGGTTCGTGTATATATTTTACAGAAACGTGAAATCAAAGTTGGGGATAAAATAGCCGGAAGACACGGGAATAAGGGGATCATTTCCAAAATTTTGCCTAGGCAAGATATGCCCTATTTGCAGGATGGAACACCTGTTGATATGGTCTTCAATCCCTTAGGAGTACCCTCACGAATGAATGTGGGACAAATATTTGAAAGCTCGCTCGGATTAGCAGGGGATCTGCTAAAGAAACATTATAGAATAGCACCCTTTGATGAGAGATATGAGCAAGAGGCTTCAAGAAAACTAGTGTTTTCGGAATTATATGAAGCCAGTAAACAAACAAAAAATCCATGGGTATTTGAACCCGAGTACCCGGGAAAAAGCAGAATATTTGATGGAAGAACAGGGGATCCCTTCGAACAGCCTGTTCTAATAGGGAAGTCCTATATCTTAAAATTAATTCATCAAGTTGATGAGAAAATTCATGGACGTTCTACTGGGCCCTACTCACTTGTTACCCAACAACCCGTTAGAGGAAGAGCCAAGCAAGGGGGACAACGAGTAGGAGAAATGGAAGTTTGGGCTTTAGAAGGATTTGGTGTTGCTCATATTTTACAAGAGATACTTACTTATAAATCTGATCATCTTATAGCTCGCCAAGAAATACTTAATGCTACGATCTGGGGAAAAAGAGTGCCTAATCACGAGGATCCTCCAGAATCTTTTCGAGTGCTCGTTCGAGAACTACGATCTTTGGCTCTAGAACTGAACCATTTCCTTGTATCTGAGAAGAACTTCCAGGTTAATAGGGAGGATGTTTGATCGGAATAAATATAAATTCTTTTCTTATTTCTATTTTATGATTGACCAATATAAACATAAACAACTTCAAATTGGACTCGTTTCCCCTCAACAAATAAAAGCTTGGGCAAAAAAAATCCTACCTAATGGGGAAGTCGTTGGCGAAGTCACAAGGCCCTCCACTTTTCATTATAAAACCGATAAACCAGAAAAAGATGGATTGTTTTGCGAAAGAATCTTTGGACCCATAAAAAGCGGAATTTGTGCTTGTGGAAATTCTCGAGCGAACGTAGCTGAAAATGAAGACGAAAGATTTTGCCAAAAATGCGGGGTAGAATTTGTGGATTCTCGGATACGAAGATATCAAATGGGATACATCAAACTGGCATGTCCAGTGACTCATGTGTGGTATTTGAAAGGTCTTCCTAGTTATATCGCGAATCTTTTAGATAAACCCCTTAAGAAATTGGAGGGCCTAGTATATGGTGATTTCTCTTTTGCTAGGCCCTGCACTAAAAAACCTACTTTCTTACGATTACGGGGTTTATTCGAAGATGAAATTTCATCCTGTAATCACAGTATTTCTCCCTTTTTTTCTACCCCGGGCTTTGCAACATTTCGAAATCGGGAAATTGCGACAGGAGCAGGTGCTATTAGAGAACAATTAGCAGATTTGGATTTGCGAATTATTATAGAGAATTCTTTGGTTGAATGGAAGGAATTAGAAGACGAGGGGTATAGTGGAGATGAATGGGAAGATAGAAAAAGACGAATAAGAAAAGTTTTTTTGATTAGACGCATGCAATTGGCGAAACATTTTATTCAAACAAATGTAGAACCAGAATGGATGGTTTTGTGCTTATTACCGGTTCTTCCTCCCGAATTGAGACCCATTGTTTATAGGTCTGGGGATAAAGTGGTGACTTCGGATATTAATGAACTTTATAAGAGAGTTATCCGTCGAAACAACAACCTTGCCTATCTACTAAAAAGGAGTGAATTAGCACCAGCAGATTTAGTAATGTGCCAGGAAAAATTGGTACAAGAAGCCGTGGATACACTTCTTGATAGTGGGTCCCGCGGGCAACCGACGAGAGATGGTCACAATAAAGTATACAAATCACTTTCAGATGTAATTGAGGGTAAAGAGGGGAGGTTTCGCGAGACTCTGCTTGGGAAACGGGTCGATTACTCGGGGCGTTCTGTCATTGTTGTGGGTCCTTCGCTTTCATTACATCAATGTGGATTACCTCTAGAGATAGCAATAAAGCTTTTTCAGCTATTTGTAATTCGCGATTTAATCACGAAACGTGCTACTTCTAATGTCAGGATTGCTAAAAGGAAAATTTGGGAAAAGGAACCCATTGTATGGGAAATACTTCAAGAAGTTATGCGGGGGCATCCTGTACTGTTGAACAGAGCACCTACCCTGCATAGATTAGGCATACAAGCCTTCCAACCCACTTTAGTAGAGGGGCGTACTATTTGTTTACATCCATTAGTGTGTAAGGGTTTCAATGCGGACTTTGATGGGGATCAAATGGCTGTTCATCTACCTTTATCCTTGGAAGCTCAGGCGGAAGCCCGTTTACTTATGTTTTCTCATATGAATCTCCTGTCTCCCGCTATTGGAGATCCTATTTGCGTGCCAACCCAAGACATGCTTATCGGACTTTATGTATTAACGATTGGAAACCGTCGAGGTATTTGTGCAAATAGATATAATAGTTACGGAAACTCTCCAAATAAAAAAATAAACTACAAGAATAACAATTATTATAAGTATACGAAAGATAAAGAACCCCATTTTTCTAGTTCCTATGATGCACTGGGAGCTTATAGACAGAAACGAATCGGTTTAAACAGTCCCTTGTGGCTCCGATGGAAACTAGATCAACGCATCGTTGGGTCAAGAGAAGTTCCGATTGAAGTTCAATATGAATCTTTTGGGACTTATCATGAGATTTATGCCCACTATCTAGTAGTGGGAAATAGAAAAAAAGAAATCCGTTCTATATACATTCGAACCACTCTTGGTCATATTTCTTTTTATAGAGAAATAGAGGAAGCCATACAAGGATTTAGTCGGGCCTATTCATACACTATCTAAACAAGGAAGTTAGATTCGGCGATGCCCCTTTCGGGGGGCATTCCGATTTTGCTAGTACCATCTTTTTTGCCGCGCAAATCTAGATTGAGGAAAGGGAGTAAATTAAGTTTTCGAATCACTGACTCAGGCCCATTGTCGAATCCTACTCAGCAAAAAAAGGGGGGTACTTATGTATGGCGGAACGGGCCAATTTGGTCTTTCATAATAAAGAGATAGACGGAACTGCTATGAAACAACTTATTAGCAGATTAATAGATCATTTCGGAATGGGATATACATCCCATATACTGGATCAAATAAAGACTCTGGGCTTCCATCAAGCCACTACTACATCGATTTCTTTAGGAATCGAGGATCTTTTAACAATACCCTCTAAAGGGTGGTTAGTCCAAGACGCGGAACAACAAAGTTTTCTTTTGGAGAAAAACTATTATTATGGGGCTGTACACGCGGTAGAAAAATTACGCCAATCTGTTGAGATATGGTATGCTACAAGTGAATATTTGAAACAAGAAATGAATTCTAATTTTCGAATAACGGATCCTTCTAATCCAGTCTATCTAATGTCTTTTTCAGGAGCCAGAGGAAATGCATCTCAGGTACACCAATTAGTAGGTATGAGAGGGTTAATGGCGGATCCTCAAGGACAAATGATTGATTTACCTATTCAAAGCAATTTACGCGAGGGACTTTCTTTGACAGAATATATAATTTCCTGCTACGGAGCCCGAAAAGGGGTTGTAGATACTGCTGTACGAACAGCGGATGCTGGCTATCTTACACGTAGACTTGTTGAAGTAGTTCAACATATTATTGTGCGTAGAAGAGATTGTGGTACTCTCCGAGGTATTTCTGTGAGTCCTCAAAATGGGATGACGGAAAAACTTTTTGTCCAAACATTAATTGGTCGTGTATTAGCAGACGATATATATATTGGTTCACGATGCATTGCTGCTCGAAATCAAGATATTGGAATTGGATTAGTCAATCGATTCATAAATGCCTTTCGAGCACAACCGTTTCGAGCACAACCAATATATATTAGAACCCCTTTTACTTGCCGGAGCACATCTTGGATCTGCCAATTATGTTATGGGCGGAGTCCCACTCATGGGGATCTGGTCGAATTGGGAGAAGCTGTAGGTATTATTGCGGGTCAATCAATTGGGGAGCCAGGGACTCAACTAACATTAAGAACTTTTCATACTGGTGGAGTATTCACAGGGGGTACTGCCGACCTTGTACGATCCCCCTCGAATGGAAAAATAAAATTCAATGAGGATTTGGTTCACCCCACACGTACCCGTCATGGGCAGCCTGCTTTTCTATGCTATATAGACTTGCATGTAACTATTCAGAGTCAGGATATTCTACATAGTGTTAATATTCCGTTAAAAAGCTTGATTCTAGTGCAAAATGATCAATATGTAGAATCCGAACAAGTAATTGCGGAGATTCGTGCCGGAACGTCCACTTTGCATTTTAAAGAAAAGGTACAAAAGCATATTTATTCCGAATCAGACGGGGAAATGCACTGGAGTACTGATGTTTACCATACGCCCGAATATCAATATGGTAATCTTCGTCGATTACCAAAAACAAGCCATTTATGGATATTGTCAGTAAGTATGTGCAGATCCAGTATAGCATCTTTTTCGCTCCACAAGGATCAAGATCAAATGAATACTTATTCTTTTTCTGTTGATGGAAGATATATCTTTGACCTCTCAATGGCTAATGATCAAGTAAGCCATAGACTGTTGGATACTTTTGGTAAAAAAGATAGGGAAATTCTTAATTATTTAACGCCAAATCGAATCGTGTCCAACGGACATTGGAATTTTGTCTATCCTTCTATTCTTCAAGATAATTCAGATTTGTTGGCGAAAAAGCGAAGAAATAGGTTCGTCATTCCATTACAATATCATCAAGAACAAGAGAAAGAGCTAATATCCTGTTTGGGTATTTCAATTGAAATACCCTTTATGGGTGTTTTACGTAGAAATACTATTTTTGCTTATTTTGACGATCCACGATACAGAAAAGGTAAAAGGGGTTCAGGAATTGTTAAATTTAGATATAGGACCCTAGAGGAAGAATATCGGACCCAAGAGGAAGAATATCGGACCCAAGAGGAAGAATATTGGACCCGAGAGGAAGAGTATAGGACTCGAGAGGAAGACTCAGAGGACGAATATAAGAGCCCAGAGAACGAATATAGGACCCGAGAGGGAGAAGGCGAATATGAAATCCTAGAAGACGAATATGAAACCCTAGAAGATGAATATGGGATCCTAGAAGATGAATATGGGATCCTAGAGGACGAATATAGGACTCTAGAGAAAGACTCAGAGGAAGAATATCGGAGCCCAGAGAACAAATATAAGACCCGAGAGGACGAATACGGAACTTTAGAGGAAGACTCAGAAGAAGAATATGGGAGCTCTGAAGATGGCTCAGAGAAGGAATATGGGACTTTAGAAGAAGACTCAGAGGAAGACTCAGAAGAAGAATATGGGAGCTCGGAGGAAGATTCTATCTTAAAAAAACAGGGTTTTATTGAGCATCGAGGAACAAAAGAATTTAGTCTAAAATACCAAAAAGAAGTAGATCGGTTTTTTTTCATTCTTCAAGAACTGCATATCTTGCCGAGATCCTCATCCCTAAAGGTACTTGACAATAGTATTATTGGAGTCGATACACAACTCACAAAAAATACAAGAAGTCGACTAGGTGGATTGGTCCGAGTGAAGAGAAAAAAAAGCCATACGGAACTCAAAATCTTTTCCGGAGATATTCATTTTCCTGAAGAGGCAGACAAGATATTAGGTGGCAGTTTGATACCACCAGAAAGAGATAAAAAAGATTCTAAGGATTCAAAAAAAACGAAAAATTGGGTTTATGTTCAACGGAAAAAAATTCTCAAAAGCAAGGAAAAGTATTTTGTTTCGGTTCGACCTGCAGTCACATATGAAATAGACGAAGGGAAAAATTTAGCAACACTTTTCCCGCAGGATCTCCTGCAAGAAGAGGATAATCTCCAACTTCGACTTGTTAATTTTATTTCGCATGAAAATAGCAAGTTAACTCAAAGAATTTATCACACGAATAGTCAATTCGTTCGAACTTGCTTAGTAGTGAATGGGGAACAAGAAGAAAAAGAGGGGGCTCGTGCTTCTCTTCTTGAGGTAAGAACAAATGATCTGATTCGCGATTTCCTAAGAATTGAGTTAACTATTTCGTCTACACGAAGAAGGTATGATAGGACAAGTGTGGGACTGATTCCCAATAATAGGTTGGATCGCAACAATACCAAGTCCTTTTATTCCAAGGCGAAGATTCAATCACTTAGCCAACACCAAGAAGCTATTGGCACCTTGTTGAATCGAAATAAAGAATATCCGTCTTTGATGATTTTGTTGGCATCCAACTGTTCTCGAATTAGTTTATTCAAGAATTCGAAATATCCCAATGCGGTAAAAGAATCGAATCCTAGAATTCCTATTCGAGATATTTTTGGGCTCTTAGGCGCTATTGTACCTAGTATATCAAATTTTTCTTCATCTTATTATTTATTAACGCATAATCAGATCTTGTTAAAAAAATACTTGTTCCTTGACAATTTGAAACAGACCTTCCAAGTACTTCAAGGACTTAAATACTCTTTAATAGACGAAAATAAAAGGATTTCGAATTTCGACAGTAACATCATGTTGGAGCCATTCCATTTGAATTGGCACTCTCTCCATCATGACTCATGGGAAGAGACATCGGCAATAATTCACCTTGGGCAATTTATTTGTGAAAATTTATGTGTATTTAAATCGCACATAAAAAAATCTGGTCAAATTTTCATTGTTAATATGAACTCCTTTGTTCTAAGAGCAGCTAAGCCTTATTTGGCCACTATAGGAGCAACTGTTCATGGTCATTATGGAAAAATCCTTTACAAAGGAGATAGGTTAGTTACGTTTATATATGAAAAATCGAGATCTAGTGATATAACGCAAGGTCTTCCAAAAGTGGAACAAATCTTCGAAGCGCGTTCAATTGATTCACTATCGCCGAATCTCGAAAGGAGAATTGAGGATTGGAATGAACGTATACCAAGAATTCTTGGGGTTCCCTGGGGATTCTTGATTGGAGCTGAGCTAACCATAGCCCAAAGTCGTATCTCTTTGGTTAATAAGATCCAAAAGGTTTATCGATCCCAAGGGGTACAGATCCATAATAGACATATAGAGATTATTATACGCCAAGTAACATCAAAAGTAAGGGTTTCCGAAGATGGAATGTCTAATGTTTTTTTACCTGGGGAATTAATAGGACTATTGCGAGCGGAACGAGCAGGGCGGGCTTTAGAAGAATCGATCTATTATCGGGCAATCTTATTGGGAATAACAAGGGCTTCCCTGAATACCCAGAGTTTCATATCTGAAGCAAGTTTTCAAGAAACTGCTCGAGTTTTAGCAAAAGCTGCCCTACGAGGTCGTATTGATTGGTTGAAAGGCCTGAAAGAAAACGTAGTTCTGGGGGGGATTATACCTGTTGGTACCGGATTCCAAAAATTTGTGCATCGTTCCCCACAAGACAAGAACCTTTATTTCGAAATAAAAAAAAAAAATCTATTCGCGTCGGAAATGAGAGATATTTTGTTTCTCCATACAGAATTAGTTTCTTCTGATTCTGACGTAACAAACAATTTCGATGAAACATAAGAAGCCCCGTTTACCCCTATTTATATGATTTAAGTATACATAAAGCAATTTTTTTTTTTTTTGCTTTAATTTAGACTATACTTTTGACCTTAGAATGCTAACAGGTCTGATTTTAGATTTTGTATTTTCATTTTTAATTAATTAAAAATGAAAATTAATTAAATTCAAATTTATAAGTAAAAGAAAAGAAGTCAGTTAATTCATTAAGGCTATGTTTATATCGTGTATCAATGGTCAATTATGAGTAGAAGGTTCCATCGGAACAATTATTATTTATTTCAAGCTATTTCGGCTCTTTCTTAATCTTCAAAAAGAAATTAATTCCGTAATGGTAAGATGAAAAAAGAAAAAAGAAAAAGGAAGTGTGGAAAAAATGACAAGAAGATATTGGAACATCAATTTGAAAGAGATGATAGAAGCGGGAGTTCATTTTGGTCATGGTATTAAGAAATGGAATCCTAAAATGGCCCCTTACATCTCGGCAAAGCGTAAAGGTACTCATATTACAAATCTCGCTAGAACAGCTCGTTTTTTATCAGAAGCTTGTGATTTAGTTTTTGATGCAGCAAGTCAGGGAAAAAGCTTCTTAATTGTTGGTACCAAAAAAAGAGCAGCAGATTTAGTAGCATCAGCTGCAATAAGGTCTCGTTGTCATTATGTTAATAAAAAGTGGTTCAGCGGTATGTTAACGAATTGGTCGATTACCAAAACTAGACTTTCTCAATTTCGAGACTTAAGAGCAGAAGAAAAAATGGGAAAATTCCACCATCTCCCAAAAAGAGATGCGGCAATCTTAAAGAGAAAATTATCTACCTTGCAAAGATATCTCGGCGGGATCAAATATATGACGAGGTTGCCTGACATTGTGATCGTCCTTGATCAGCAAAAAGAGTATATAGCTCTTCGGGAATGTGCCATTTTGGGGATTCCTACTATTTCTTTAGTCGATACAAATTGTGACCCAGATCTCGCAAATATATCGATTCCTGCCAACGATGACACTATGACTTCAATTCGATTAATTCTTAACAAATTAGTATTTGCAATTTCTGAGGGCCGTTCTTTCTATATAAGAAATCGTTGATTAAGAAGAATAGTGAATTCTTGAGCAACTGCGTGGATTTATAGGATTAGTTACTATTTTGTTTTGCATAGATAAAAGAAGGGGAATATTGATATATATTAAAGGGTATTGATATATATTATGATCTGATGTGATTTCTTGGTATCTTAAATATAAGATTAATACTTCAAGTTGCTGAGTTGAGAAAGAGATGCTTGAATCAAAAGAATTCCTTTTTTGAAGTTCAATTTTTATCAGAGGATAATATGAATATTACACCATGTTCCATTAAAACACTCAAGGGGTTATATGATATATCGGGTGTAGAAGTAGGCCAACACTTCTATTGGCAAATAGGAGGTTTCCAAATTCATGCCCAAGTACTCATCACTTCTTGGGTCGTAATTACTATTTTGCTAGGTTCAGTTATC